GGGGGTTCTCAAAAGTGAAAGTTCTGTAAATTCTTATTCAAGGAAAGATTTTCGTTTTAGTAAGTAGTGGAAGGGCTATTGCGACCTCGCCGTTCCTATTGGAGTAGTTACTGACTGGGCCTTGAATTCAGCGGGAGGTAATATCTAACTAATTAGTAGTTAGTAATAGCGCAATATAGTTTGTATACAAACTAAAAAAAGTCTCTGAGTACTCCGGTATTGGATTTATTGGATTGGTTCATTCAATTAATAGTCCGAAAAATTTTTGACTCTGTACCATGGATTTCACTATTATTAGTAAACAATAATGGAATAATTCCTTCATATTCATAGAAATAGGGGACATGATTCACATGGATATTGTAAGTCTCGCTTGGGCTGCTTTAATGGTAGTTTTTACATTTTCTCTTTCACTTGTAGTATGGGGAAGAAGTGGACTCTAGAAATACGACTTAATTTGAGTTGAGCAAAAAAACTGTATTGTATCGTTTGTTTTATAAATCGCTCCACAAAGTGTTTTTAAAGATAATAATGTCAATAAAAGAGCTATTTCAAAATTCCCATCTTTCTATTTCGAACGGAGATAGAGATGATAGGAAATTTATTTCAAACGAATTTCTATTTGAAATAATCCGAAATCGAAGAATTCGAGTTGTAAAATAAACGTAAGAGTTGCCTTTCGATTATTTCGGATTGATCAGAATCAATAAAAAGGGATCAAATAGATGTAGCAAAAAAATAGAATTGGGGTCGCTATGTACATAACATATATGAAGATACATATTGTGGATTGATCGATATTCAATTAAGTCTGTATCTTTATTTAAGCTTATAGTACAACTTCCTACCCGAAAAAAAAACACTAATAGATTAGATAGTATGGTAGAAAGATTCATATGAATCTTTCTACCATACTATCTAATCTCATCGAATATTGCGGATTCTAGCCTGCTCATTTCAATTAAGAAACGAAATTTGAATCCTTTTTTTTCTTTCCATTTTTCAATCATTGATAAAGAACTACGAAGTCAAGTTTCATTCAAATTAATTATTTTGGCTGACCGTTTTTACATAGATAATAAGTAAAAAAGCAGTAGGAACTAGAATGAATAGTGCAGTAGCAATAAATGCGAGAATATTTACTTCCATAATCTCATTGTTTTTTTACTTCGCATTAACTCGGGATTTAATCCCATAGAGATGATAAAACTTTTACCTGTAAATTTGAATTCAATGGGATGAATTACATCTTGATGATATTGAATCAAATTAATATCATGAATAACAATATCTGAACTATCATATCAATTCGCTGTCGCGAATTGAATAGTATAACATAGGAAGCTCTTTTATCCATACTGAATCCAAAAAAAGAAAAATGGAATTTGTCAGCTAATCAAGAATTCCCTTATTGATCATTCTTTTTTATTCTTTTTTCCATAACCCGCCATCTTCCTTCTACTATCAATCATCTAGTTCAATCATCTAGTTTCGCTTTCCCACTTCCATTGGTTACAAAACCTCCCAAACAATAAATAAAAAACTAGAAGGAAAATGGAAAAAGTGGTTAAGGTGGTTAAGTTCGAAAATCCCTTTTCATTTTCTTTTTCTTCCAAGAAAAGTGTGAAAACGAGTAGTCCTGGTACAAAAAAAGGAATATTCCATCAAATTCATTATTTTTTTGATAGAACTTTTACTTGAAACTTTACTAAAATCACAAACAAAATTCTTATTTCTTATTTTTATTTATTAAAATAAGAAATAAATTAAGAAGGAAAGAAAAAGGGAGTCTTCATTCTTTATTACAAAGGGTCTAACAACGCATATATGAAAAATTCAACGTGAAAGTGTGTATTGTACAAGAAACAAATTCCAGCATGTACTCCCGAGAAGCATATGGAATTCTATAGAAGAATTCCTATTGAAAGTCAAATTCTATTGTCGTCCTTTTCCCAAAAAGTGGAAAGATGAATTGATATATTTATTGATTATTGAATCCGTCGGGACTGACGGGGCTCGAACCCGCAACTTCCGCCTTGACAGGGCGGTGCTCTAACCAATTGAACTACAATCCCCGGGAACTCAAGTAGACAGTATCCATTTTTTTTATGATTTGACTCAAGACTTTTAACGACACGAATTACTAGTAAATTTTACTTATTTCAAATGAGAAGAAATCTTTCAATAAAGAATTTTTCTTTATTGAAAGATTTCTTATTAAAGATCCTAATATGAATCTAGATCATTATTAGGATCAAAATTGCCATTTCCTGGAATAAAAAAATAAAGCAAACAAAAAAAAATAGGGTATATAGCAGAAAATTGGATTCTTTTATTACGCGTATCAGCCGTTTTAGGAAGACAAATATCTTCATCTCATAATGGATGAGCGAATTATTGGGCCGAGCTGGATTTGAACCAGCGTAGACATATTGCCAACGAATTTACAGTCCGTCCCCATTAACCGCTCGGGCATCGACCCAGGAAGAAGCAATTCAATTTTAGTCTTATTGATAATCTATGATCAACTTCCTTTTGTAGTACCCTACCCCCAGGGGAAGTCGAATCCCCGTTGTCTCCTTGAAAGAGAGATGTCCTGAACCGCTAGACGATGGGGGCATACGTGCCCAACTGCCATCATACTATGTTCATAGTATGAACAGTTTTTTGAAATTGTCAATATAATCGAATAAAATAATTAGATTCAAAAAATCTTTCCATCTTACATGATTCCGTAGAATTTTTTTGTCATTTCAATTTAATTTAATTTCTGAATCATTCATTCTAATCATTTGGTATAAAATAGAATATCAAATTATTAAATATATATAATAAACTGAATCTAATATTAATTATAGAACTCGAGATAATATGAAATTAAAGAATCCTTTCAGTTGTCTACTAGAAAGAAAAAAAATGAGATTTAAATGAAACAAACTCCATTACCCCATTTCGAAACAAGTCCCTAGCTGCTATCCGTCTACTTATGTATAGTATACAATAACTTAGTGTATGTAATATATGTACATAGTGAATCAGCTAAGAATTGGCTAAAAGGGCCCTTTTAACTCAGTGGTAGAGTAACGCCATGGTAAGGCGTAAGTCATCGGTTCAAATCCGATAAGGGGCTTTTGAGATTTTTCATAAAATTCCATTCTATTTGAACGGGAAATAGAGATGTTGTTTGTTGAGATTTTGAAAGTACAAAGTAAGCAACTTTATAAGTATAATAAGTTATACTTATAGTAGTTATAAAGTTGGACTAATATTCATTATATTATAATGATAAGATAAGTCGTTTCTCGAATCAGCAACTATAACTATATCCTAGTAATGGAAAGATTCGAAATCAACAAATGAAAAAGTAAGTGGACCTGACCTATTTAATCGTGACTATACCCGCTATTCTGATATTCAAATTTGATAGAGATTAAATTGGAACAGTTGACCTTTTATTTTTAATTTCTTTAAACTCTGTATGAATTTGTCGATATTTCCGATTAAATCTTTGTGTTCCTAGCTATTCCATAGGAATAGGTTGGCGAGTCTCTTTCTCCTAGAGAGGAGAAAACCTTTATTTCAAATCACAATATAAAAAATCCATTTTACATATCTTTCTTTTCTTTGATTCCAAAACGAAAACGAAATGAATTTGGATCTTATCTATCGAATAATATTTCAATAGAGTGTGTCTTCATGTACCAACTATTTCTATATCCATTCATCCCATATTTTTGTTCCGATAATGGGATGGAGGATGCATGCTTGAAAAAAACTTTCATTTCAAGTTTCCTATTATTTTATTGTTTATTGAATATCCTATGGAATTTCTAAATTAAGTAAAAAAGAAAATAGGAAATTATCTCTTTTTATGATAGATAAAAAATAAATAGAAAAATATTCGAAGTATCTTTCTTTCCGCGACCCGTCAAAATGAAAAGATATATTCTGACATTTTCGATTGAACTGAAGTAAAAAGAACTAACTATAAACAGACAAAAAATAAACATATACATATAACGAAGAATCTCTAAAAATATTTCTTTCTTTTGCTCCATTTTACGAAAAAGATGCACCAATAAGCTTAATTTAATTCGTTGATAGAAAGAAAAAGTCGGTTTGAAGATCAATCGGTAACGAGAGAGGAGATCGGTTGTTCCTTGAAGAGCTCTTTCAAAAGATTAATAGTTGAGTCGACTAAGTTCAAATTAATAAATAATTGCATTTAGGAATTTACTTTAACCTAAGTTAATTTATGTTATGAACCACTAAAGGATTTTTTTTTCGAAACCCTATACTATAGCTAAGGGTCGGTGTATGAAAAATCAAATCATCCATAAATGAAATGATAGAATTGTCGGACTCCAAAAATGCTATGGGGTGCTCGAAAATGGTTGAAGTAGTTGAATAGGAGGATCACTATGACTATAGCAGTTGGTAAATTTACCAAAGACGAAACTGATTTATTTGATGTTATGGATGACTGGTTACGGAGGGACCGTTTCGTTTTTGTAGGTTGGTCGGGTCTATTGCTCTTTCCTTGTGCTTATTTTGCCTTAGGAGGTTGGTTTACGGGTACAACCTTTGTAACTTCATGGTATACCCATGGATTGGCCAGTTCTTATTTGGAAGGCTGCAATTTCTTAACCGCAGCAGTTTCTACTCCTGCTAATAGTTTAGCACACTCTTTATTATTACTCTGGGGTCCTGAAGCACAAGGCGATTTTACTCGTTGGTGTCAATTAGGCGGCCTGTGGACTTTTGTTGCTCTTCATGGTGCTTTCGGACTAATAGGTTTTATGTTACGTCAATTCGAACTTGCTCGATCTGTTCAATTGCGCCCTTATAATGCAATCGCATTCTCTGGTCCAATTGCTGTTTTTGTTTCTGTATTCCTAATTTATCCACTAGGTCAGTCTGGTTGGTTCTTTGCGCCTAGTTTTGGTGTAGCAGCTATATTTCGATTCATTCTCTTTTTTCAAGGGTTTCATAATTGGACG